GTTCTATTTCAGAGTATCCAGTCATTCGAAACTGATCCGCTTCCATTTCTACTTTCCGTAAGCGGGCCCGGGCTTTTTCCAACTGGTCCAGAGCCCCCTCGCGTAGTTCTTCTGAATTTCGAATAGTCTTCAAGATCCTCTGTTTTCGATTATCTAATAAATCACTTAATGAAAGTAGATTATCTTTCCATTCATTTCAAAACTTCCACGATCCCTTCCCGAACCAAACATGAATATTTCGATTCATTTGGCTCTCACGCTCAATTTCTTCAATTACTTATGGGAATTCCCATATTTTTTTAATGTAATTAATGTAATGAGCCTATCCTCTCTTCCCTATTCATATTCGAAAATAGAGAAACTGATCACTAATCCAAGAACATAATATTCGGAGGACTCTTCTGACCAAACAAATAATTGTCAGCAAAGTTGTTTCTTTTTTTTTTTTCAAATCCAAAGAATTCTTCTTACTTTATATATAGGTCATCGATTCAGCATTAGATAAAAAAGATAAAAGGGAGGATGAAATACCCATTTTTCCAATTTTTTCCAATCAAATAACGGGTTCAAATCATTTTATCGACATGAGTGTTTTATATCGAAAAAAAAAAATTCCAACTATTTGTTTTGAAACCGTTTCTGTATTAACATATTAACTAACATAGTAGTAGAAAGAGTACTACGCTGCATCTGGACTTCAAACGGTTTAGCTTTAACCCTGTTAATGGTTTACATTATTGGTTGATAGAGAATCAAAGTAGATTTACCAACGAATCGCGAAATGCTATGGTTCTTAAATTTTTTTTTTTTAGAAGAAATTCGCGGAATCATGCACCTTTTTTTATAGTTATAACGAAAAAAATGCAGTTGGTTGGATCCAGCCTATTCTTGAAATAAACAACTCGCACACACTCCCTTTCCAAAAAAAATCAACACACCAAGCACTACGCTTAGATTTATTGGATTTGTTGCTAAAATATCGGTATTAAACCCGAAACTCCCGGCGGATGGCCAATAACCCAAGGAAAGGAAAGAATCGGTTACATTTTTCATATGATCTCCTCTTTCTTATAGATAGACTAATTATTTATATTATTTTTGTATTATTTTTATTATTAATTTCCCTATTTCTAAATACTAAATAGAGTCAAAAATATATTGATTTATAAATGGATTTTTTTCAATTGGAAATTTCCAATAAGTGGAAATTTCCAATAAGAATGATACTTATTAGAATTGGGTACCAGGTCTTATGTCAGGTCAGTTGCGAAATACCTCGTTTATTGCAATTGCAATACTTCCTAAAAAAAAAAAGTTATTACATTGGACTAAGAAGGTAAAGGAAGAAAGCGGGTTGGAGTGCTAATTCCTCATCCTCAAATCTGCTCTTTCCGGGGGTTGTTGTCCCTAAGTAATTTAATTGTAGGAGTTAAACCTTAACTTAATCTTAATATAATTCGAAAAAAAACAAGAGCAGCAAATCCAAGGAAATAAAAAAAATTGTATTTTTAGGATTAAACAAAGGGATTCGCAAATAAAAGAGCTAATGCTACAACCAGCCCATAAATTGTTAAAGCTTCCATAAAAGCCAGGCTAAGCAATAAAGTACCTCGTATTTTTCCCTCCGCCTCTGGTTGTCTCGCGATCCCTTCTACAGCCTGTCCCGCAGCAGTACCTTGACCAACCCCAGGTCCAATAGAAGCAAGCCCGACAGCCAACCCAGCAGCAATAACGGAAGCAGCAGAAATCAGTGGATTCATGATAAGTTCCTCGCACCAAAACAAAAAATAAAGAAATAGTTAATGATACAATCAACCAATGAATTATGACTTAATTATTCCAGCGCTAAGATTTATCCAGTTAAAGTAACTAGAACCCCTAATTTCAATATTGCAATATCGAAATAATAAAATTATTGAATTCACAGAACTACTTCGAAATTTCTTTTTTAGTTCCTATCCACGTAGTTTTTGTAAATCCGTACGACTTTTGTTCTTTTTTATTTTTTTCGAACCATTCTTTGTTCTTTATTCGTGATTTAAATTCATTCAATATTCAATTTACAATTACAGACGAAACGGAAGTACTTCCATTGGAATCCCTATCTAAATTCACACACAATAATAGGACAAATTAGATATATCTTTGGTTCATATATACCTAGTTAATATCTAATATCACATATACATGTCTTTTCCCTATACCGTAAACCAAATATTGTATCTTAGATTCAATGGGATTCTAGAATCATTCTTCGAAACATTGACAAGAGTTGTCTTATAGCGATTAGATTACATACACCTAGTTGACCTCCCCCCTTCCTCCGCTAACCAATCAGTTTTTTTTTTGTCAATCGGTGAATTGAATAAAATCAACTGAAATGAGAATCATTCTATATACCATCTTTTTTTAAATCGCACGTCGTAAACTGATACAATAAAAATTCTTACTCAGATTATGACTCCTAATATTTAATATTGGAATTGAATAAACAAAACAC